TTCATATAAATCACTTAGTGGAAAATGTCCTGAATAAACCCAACGAGTAACTAATAATCCTGTTATACAGGAAAAAGTCATTATCATCCCCTTTTCGGATGAATCATATAGTTTTACGATTTCATCGACTAAAAAAGTTATGAAATGAATTGTAATTACAATTGAAACAATCGAAAAAGAAATATGAGTTAATATATGCTCTAAAGTTGAAAATATCATAAATTTTTTTAAGGAGTCCCATAATTATAAAAAGGAAATCGGAAATTGAATTCATTATAGGATCTATTTACTTTTTTTAGGAGATGACATGCCGCCACTCGGACTCGAACCGAGATGCTCTAGCACTGCTTCCTAAGAGCAGCGTGTCTACCAATTTCACCATAGCGGCTTGTCTTGAATTCATAATACCCTATGAATAAGCAATCGTCTAGATTTAAGAATTAAATTGTTGCAATATTTTTTAGGAAAGATTCAAATTGATGAATAAAAATTCGTTCAAAGTTCAAATAGGTATTTGAAGGTTCATTATTTGAATTTAGGGTTTTAGTTTTAGTGTGTATTTTAGACTCTCCTCGACTTGAACTCTTGGAAAACTAGATAGTCCAACTATGAATTAAGGGATAGAACCTCCCCCCCCAAAAAAACATTTTTGTTTTGTTTTAATGAACTGTTTTTGATTTATTTGATTTCAAACATCGAAACCAAAAAATCCATTTTATCAATGAACAAAAAAATTTTGGATCAGTAAAAATTGACACATATTTATCCAAAAAAACTTGTTAAGTGTTTTTGAGTGGATTGATGGCAATAAATATATGGGAGTCTATATAGGAATTCATAGAAAATCCAAAAAGAAGAAAGTTGCACAAAAAGGTTTAGAATTTTAATCAATTAGTTTCAATGATTTTGATTTTTGACTCGCCTTTCTATAGAGAAAACGTGGATCTAGAGAAAAAAGTTATATTATTGCTTATATTATTGTAAGAAACAGGCTGATGGGGAAAATAATACTCCCCACCTTGGAAATGAGAAAATATACTAAAAGGACAATTACGTATCTTATGTTTTTTTGTCAAAAAAAAGGATTCTTTTTTTTTTTTTTTTGAATTCAGTACGGTAAAGAGAAAAATCCTTATTCTAATTCTAAGAGCGAAACAAATTCCATTTCCTATTGATTAACTCAACAGGGAATGGAAAGCGGGAATTTTATTTTCGAAATGAAATGAGTCAATTTTTGAGTCAAGCCAATTCAGATTATTGTAACATGTTATGTTTTATTACTTATTTTATTTGTTTGTTGCACAAAAAAACTTTTGGAATTCCCGGTAGAAATAGATTTCCCTAAGGAAAACGCTTTTAACGCTGCCCAATACCCCTTCCTTTTCCAAAAATTTTTACGAATACGCTTTTTTGATGCAGAAGTACGTTTTTTTGGAACTGCCATTTAAATAAAAATTAAGAGATTACTCATTGGTATAGCTGGATGTGAAAGACATCTATTGTTCAAAAGAAATTTGCGCTTTGCCAATTCATTATGTATTTCTTTTCTAGATAATATTTTTGATTCTAAAATCAAAAAGAATACATAAGATGCGTGAAAGATATGGAAAAATTGCATAAACTATTTTTATTACTAAAAAAAAAAAAGAATATTCTTTTTTTTTTTTAGTAACTTGTCAAATTCGCGAAAAATATGCCTAATTTAACTTGAATTTGAAAGTTCGAAGGAGACTAGTAATTAATCTGCTTTTTTCATATGATTTGACCAATTGTAACTTCTTGATTTGAATATTTGAAGTATTTAGCAGAAACTTATAAAGAATAAGTATAAAAAGAAATAAAAATTCAAAAATTCTATTTAAGTTAGTGCATATCTTTATTTTTTTATTGACTCCTTTCAAATCAAAAAGAGGTAAGATCCGGTGAATCGGAAACAATTAATATTAATTAAGAATTAAAAAACTTTTTTTATGGAACAGACATATCAATATGCGTGGATCATACCTTTCCTTCCACTTCCAGTTCCTATGTTAATAGGAGTGGGACTTCTTCTTTTTCCGACAGCAACAAAAAATCTCCGTCGTATGTGGGCTTTTTCGAGTATTTTATTGTTAAGTATAATCATGATTTTTTCAACTAATCTGTCTATTCAGCAAATAAAAAGCAGTTCTATCTATCAATATGTATGGTCTTGGACCCTCGATAATGATTTTTCTTTAGAATTTGGCTACTTGATCGATCCACTTACTTCTATTATGTCAATGTTAATCACTACTGTTGGAATTATGGTTCTTATTTATAGTGATAATTATATGGCTCACGATCAAGGATACTTGAGATTTTTTGCTTATATGAGTTTTTTCAGTACTTCGATGTTGGGATTAGTTACTAGTTCGAATTTGATACAAATTTATATTTTTTGGGAATTGGTTGGAATGTGTTCCTATCTATTAATAGGGTTTTGGTTCACACGAACTCCTGCAGCAAATGCTTGTCAAAA